ATAGTTTTTAGTGTATGGTGCACGATAAATTTTGATTTTATAAGTAATAATTTTTAAATTATTAAAACTAATAAAAGTAAGATAACTTACATGATTTATCCTATCAAGATAATCCTTTAATCAGGCATTTTATTAAAAAAAATTTTAAAAAGATGTAAACATTAAAAATTAATGATTTTTCAAAAAAAATAAAAATATTGTAACATTTATAAAAATGTAAGGAGCATCCTCCACCAATTACATCTATTTGTCATAATAGACTTAGAAATAATAATTTAAGACATGGTTTCATATATTTGAATATATTCCAAAAACCTTAAGATGACAGCAAAACTTCAAAAAAAATTTAGATAGAATCTAGAGCATTGTTTCCTTGACGGAAAATCTATATTAAATATATTCAATTACATACACAAAATAGACGAATAGGAATGACTTTCAAATTTGACTATACCTTTCCCTTCTTAAAATTAAAAAAAGAAAGGAAAGGTATAAAATAATTTAAATATAGTTTTTTAAAAAAATTTTTTAAATTTTCTTTATATTATAAATTGTTAATTTTGTCAAATAGAAGAAATATTTATAATATTATAAATAGTAAAATAGAGATTTAAATAAAGATTTGGCGAAATTTGTGCCAGCTGCCGCGGTTATACAAATAAATCTATTTTTTATTGTTATTTTAATAAAAGTTGTTATTTTTTTGAAAGTTTATTAAGGTGAAATTTATAACTTCAATTATAAATTAATTGATTTTAAAGAAATTTAAATTTTAAACTAGGATTAGATACCCTATTATTTTAAGCTCAATATTGTTAGTATGTAATATATATGAAATCATAAGATTTTGGCGGTATTTTAAGCTTTTTAGAGGAATTTGCTCTGTAATGGATAAAACGCCTAAATCTTACTTAATTTGGTTAAATCAGTTTGTATACCACTATATTTAATTATATTGAATAGTAATATTTAAGATTTTTTTATAAAAATTATATTAAGTCAAGGTGCAATATAAAATTATGAATGAAGTGAATTACATTGATTTTAATTGATTATTGTGAAAATTTAAATAAAGGATTTAAAAGTAAATTATTAATAAAATGAATAATTGAATAAAGCTCTAGGATATGCACATATCGCCCGTCGCTCTCAAATTTGAGATAAGTCGTAACAAAGTAAAAGTACTGGAAAGTGTTTTTTAAAATGAAATCATTAGATATTTCATTTACAATGAAAGTTTGTTCGTGGGGAACCATTTTAACATTTAAATAAGTTTATTTTATTTGAGGCTTTGTAAAAGAATTATTGAATTGGTATTGTTTTTAGAATTTTATTTATATGTATTGTACTGTGAAGGGTAAGAATGAAAATTTTGAAAAATTTAAAATTAAAAAAGTATGATTTAAGTACCTTTTGCATTAGGGTTTTTTAAAGAAATTAAAATATTTTAATTTCCCGAAGTTAAAATGATCTATATTAATAAAATTATTATGTGGAATTATAATAAATAATATTATTATAGAAATGAAATTTTATTCATATTTATCGATATCTGGTTATAAAAATAGTGATTATATATCTTACTATAATAAATTTATTTAATTTAAAAGTTTTATAGTGATAGTTTGTGGGGATAAGCTCATGAATTTTTTTTTAAATTTGATTATTTATAAAAATAAGGAATAAAATTTTCTTGATTTTTTAATAAAGAATTGTTAATTTATAAAAATATGGGTAAAATTTTTTTAGTGATTTTATTAATTTTTAATATTTTAAAAAAATTAATATATTAGTAAAATTTAATTTTATTTATATTTTTTAAAATATATTTTTGAAATAAATTTATTTTAAATTAAAGGAACTCGGCAAAAATTTTTTGATTGACTGTTTATCAAAAACATTTCATTTTGAAATAATAAAATGTAAAATCTGCTCAATGATTAATTAAATTGCTGTGGTATTTTGACTATACGAAGGTATTGAAATAAGGCTTTAAATGAGTGCTAAGAGAATGGTTTAACGATTGGAAGCTTTCTTTAATTAATAAATTGAATTTAATTTTTTTGTGAAGAAGCAAAAATTTGAATTAGGGACAAGAAGACCCTATGAATTTTATATTAAATTCGTATAAGATATATTTTTAAGAATTTAATTTAGTTGGGGCGACAGAAAAAGAATATATATCTTTTTGTGATAAGTAGTTAATTTGTTCCGTTATTAACGATTAAATGAGAAAAATACTCTAGGGATAACAGCGTAATAATTTTGGATAGTTCATATAGATAAAATAGTTTGCGACCTCGATGTTGGATTAGGATTCTTTTTTAGTGAAGAAGTTAAAGAGAAGAAGTTTGTTCAACTTTTAAATTCCTACATGATCTGAGTTCAGACCGGCGTGAGCCAGGTTGGTTTCTATCTTAATTTTAAAAAGAAATTTTTTTAGTACGAAAGGAATAAAAAATGTTAATTAAATTAATTTAAAATATTTTAAATTAAACTAATTTGGCAGAAAAATTGTATCAAATTTAGAATTTGAATATGGGTATCCAATTAGTATTATTAAAGTGGCAGAATATATAAATGCGAGGAATTTAAGCTTCCTTTATGAGTAGTTTCCTTTAATAATGATTTCTTATTTAAGTTATATTTTTTTAATCTTATGTGTTTTGGTTAGTGTGGCTTTTTTTACGTTATTAGAGCGAAAAATTTTAGGGTATGTTCATATCCGAAAGGGTCCAAATAAAGTAGGGTTTATTGGTGTTTTTCAACCCTTTAGTGATGCTATTAAGTTATTTAGAAAAGAAATGAATATAATATTTTATATTAATATAATTTTTTATATTATTTCCTCTGTGGTTTCGTTAATTTTAATAATGACATTATGATTATTGTTTAAGTGGGATTTTAATCAGATTTTGATTGAGTATGGTATAGTATTTTTATTATGCATTTCAAGTTTAAGAGTTTATGTGATTTTATTTGGGGGTTGATCTTCTAATTCTAAATATGCTTTGTTAGGATCATATCGAGGTGTTGCTCAAGTGATTTCTTATGAGGTGAGATTATCTTTTTTGTTAATTAGTTTAATTTTTTTTTGTGGAAGATATAATATTTACAAAATTGAAATATTTCAAAATTTATGGGTAATGTTAGTGGGGTTTTTTAATTTATTTATTGTATGGATGGTCACATGTTTTGCTGAAACAAATCGAAGACCTTTTGATTTATCAGAGGGTGAGTCAGAATTGGTGTCAGGCTTTAATATTGAGTATGGTTCTTGAAATTTTGCTGTATTATTTATTGCTGAGTATGGAAATATTATTTTGATTAGTGTTATTACTACAAATTTATTTTTTGGTTCTATAGGTTTTATAATATTAAATGTTTTAGTAGTAATGATTATTTTTATTTTAATTCGAGGTACTTTGGTTCGTTATCGATATGATAAGTTAATGATGTTAGCTTGAAAAGTAATTTTACCCTATAGAATTATAATGTTATTTTTAGTCTGTTTTTTTAAGTGAGTCTTTATTGGTATATTTTGTGTCTTTTTTAGAAGAAGACTTTTAGAATTATTATTCTTTTTTGTATTTTCAAAATACATACTTTTATATAGTTAAAAAGTCATACAATTGGGATAATAAAAAAAAATATAAAGTATAGGGTTGTTAAAATTTGTCTGATTAAAATAAACGGAGCCTCAACAGGGCATGCCCCAAGGAATGTAAGTAAAAGGAAAATGTTGATTAATATTCAAAAAATAATTTTTTTGGTTGGGAAAAAGTATAATGAGGAAAATTTATTTTTTATAGTTAGAGGAAGAATAGTAATAATTATGATAGATATTACTAAAGCAATTACCCCCCCAAATTTATTGGGAATGGATCGTAAGATTGCATATGCAAATAAGAAATATCATTCTGGTTGAATATGTGGAGGGGTAACTAAAGGGTTAGCTATAGAAAAATTTTCTGCGTCATTAAGAAGATACGGGAAGATTAATACAACAATGGAAAAGAGGAAAAGTGTAATTAAAAATCCTAGAATATCTTTAATGGTGAAATATGGATGAAAAGGGATTTTATCAATGTTTAAGTTAACCCCAAGAGGGTTGGAGGAACCTTTTTCGTGGATTAAAATAATATGAGTTAATACTAATATAGCTAAGATAAAGGGGAGGATGAAATGAAGGGAGAAAAAACGGGTCAAAGTGTTGTTATCAACGGAGAAACCCCCCCAAATTCAATAGGTTAATGTTGTTCCAAAATATGGGATGGCGGAAAATAGATTTGTGATTACCGTCGCCCCTCAAAAGGATATTTGCCCCCAAGGGAGTACGTACCCTAAGAATGCTGTTGCTATTAAAGTAAAGATAATTACGATTCCTGAAAGTCATGTTTTTATAAAAAAAAAAGAAGAGTAGTAAATTCCTCGTCCAATATGAATATATATGAAAATAAAAAATATTGAGGCACCATTTGAGTGAATTGATCGGATTAGTCAACCATTATTTACATCTCGACTAATATGGGACATTATATTGAAAGCTGTAGAGATATCTCTTGAGAAGTTTATTGCTAAAAATAATCCAGTAATAATTTGGATTATTAGACATATTCCCAATAAGGAACCTATGTTTCATATAAGAGAAATGTTAGATGGGGTAGGTAGGTTAGTAATAGGATTGATTATTTTTTTAATATTCATTAGTTATAAAGTTTTAGGGGTGAGTTGGAGGAATTTATAATTTTTATTACAATTATCAAAGAAATTAATAAGTAAATTATTATAAATATGATAAGATTTATAGATGAATAGGAAAATAGCGAATTGATTATAATAAAGGATGATTCGTTAATTCTAAAATTTTTTATTCTAATTAATATTGTTATTAAAAGTAAAATAAGCTTTTTATTTATGAAAATTTTTTTGTTTGGGATTAATCTAATGATATACAGGAATAAAATTAATATACCCCCTAAAACAAGAAGAATTAGAATTAAGGAGATTCACATTATTTTTATATATATTATGGTTATGAAAGCTATAATAATGGTAATTATGATAATGGAAAATAGTATTAATATAGGGTGATTAAATATAAAAAATGTTATTATGAAAAATAATATTGTTTTAATTTCAGAAAATAGTATATAATGAGTACATAAATTTTGGATATTTAAAGAGAATTTCTTTTCTGAAATTATAAGATTATATCAAGTTTGGTTTACAAAACCAATATTTTTATTAAATTATTATAACTAATGGTTGAAATTTCATTTTTTATATATTTTGTAGGGTTAATAACATTATTGAAAAATCGTTTTCATATAATAACTGTTTTATTAAGATTTGAATTTATATATTTGAGATTATTTTTTATAATAATTTTGAGAGTAATAATGAATACTTATTTATTAATTGTGGTGTATCTAATTATGATTGTAGCGGAGGCTAGTTTAGGGCTAAGATTGTTGGTAATTATGAGTTTTTTTTATGGAAATGATCAAATTATATCAATAAATATATTGAAATGTTAAGATTAATATTTTCTTTGTTTATAATAATTTGGATAGTGATAATTTTTTCTGGGATACGTATGATTAGTGTACTTTTTTTTATGGTGATTGTAATTTTTTTTCAAATTATTAGGGGGGGAGATAGTCATATATTAATAAGTTTTTCAGGAGATTTAATGAGAATTAATTTGATATTATTGTCAGTTTGGGTTTCAATTTTAATATTACTCTCTAGTTTTAAAGAAAATTTATATGATAATAAGTTTTTTATATTTTATATTTTTTTTATATTATTTTTATTGTTTGTTTGTTTTTTTAGGTTAAATTTAATAATGTTTTATTTTTTTTTTGAGGCAGTTTTATTTCCTATTATTATATTAATTTTTAATTGGGGGAGTCAACCTGAACGACTTCAAGCCGGAGTGTATATATTAATATATACGTTATTTGGGTCTATACCTTTGTTGGTGCTTATATTATTTTATGGGGAGATAACTTTTAATTATTTATTAATAGATTACATATCTAATATTAAATTAGGGTTATTATTTTTTTTAATAATAATAGGGTTTTTAGTAAAGGTACCCATATATTTTGTTCATTTATGGTTACCTAAAGCTCATGTTGAGGCTCCCATCTCAGGATCAATGATTTTAGCTGCTGTTTTATTAAAGTTAGGGATTTATGGAATTTATCGGTTTAAGATATTTTTTATAGTTGAATTAATGGAGATAGGTTATGTTTTAATGGTAATTTCTGTATTTGGGGGGATGTATGTAGGATTAATTTGTTTATTTCAAACGGATATTAAAGCTTTGATTGCTTATTCTTCTGTTTGTCATATAGGGGTTGTGTTAGGTGGTGTTTTAAATTTAAATTTTTGAGGTTCTTATGGTGGTTTATTGTTAATATTGGGTCATGGACTTTGTTCCTCGGGCTTGTTTTGTTTAGGAAATATATTATATGAGCGTTTTTATACTCGTAGGGTTATATTATTAAAGGGAATAATGAAAATTTTCCCTAGAATATCTCTGTGATGATTTATGTTATCTATTGTGAACATATCAGCGCCTCCATCAATAAATATTTTTGGAGAAATTTTTTTAATGGGAAGTTTAATGAAATTTAGATTAATATTTGCATTACCATTAATGGTCATTTCCTTTTTAAGTGCGTGTTATTCGTTATATATATATAGTTATATTAATCATGGTGCGGGGTGGGTCATTTGGTCTGTAAAGTTGATTTTAGTTCGAGAATTTATAGTTTTATTGCTACATTTTTTTCCTTTAATTGTTTGAGTGATGAAAATAGAGTGTTTTTTAAGGTGGGTTTAAATTATAGGCTTAATTAGTTTAATATAAAAATTATAAATTGTGGATTTATAGATGATTTATCATTAGGTAATTTTTTTGAAGTGAGGTTTTTTTTTATTAATCAATAGAATAATTATATTTATTTTTTTTTTGTATTTGATTTATTATTTTAAAATAATTTTAGTAGAATTTATTCTTTTTGATTTTATATCTTTAGATGTGAAAGTTTATTTTTTAATGGATTGAGTAAGAGTTAGATTTATGTCCGTAGTATTGTTAATTTCTTCTATAGTAATTATTTATAGTGATAGATATATAGAAATAGATAAAGATAAAGATTTTTTTTGTTGGATAGTACTACTTTTTGTGTTTTCTATATTGTTACTAATTGCTTCTCCTAATATAATTATAATTATATTAGGGTGAGATGGGTTAGGTTTGGTATCTTATTGTTTAGTGATTTATTACCAAAGAATTAATTCTTATAATTCAGGGATGATTACTGTTTTAAGGAATCGTGTAGGGGATGTTACTATTTTAATATCTGTTATTTTTTTAATTAATTATGGGAGCATAGATATATTTTGTATTAAAGAGGTGATTAAGATTTGTGGGGTTTTTATTTTAATTTCTGGTATAACTAAAAGAGCTCAAATTCCTTTTTCAGCTTGGTTACCGGCAGCCATGGCTGCCCCTACACCTGTCTCTTCTCTTGTTCATTCGTCTACACTAGTAACTGCGGGGATTTATCTTTTAATTCGATTTAATGTTTTATTTGAATTTAAGTTTTATTCTAATATTATGATGGTTATTGCTAGAATAACTTTATTTATAGCGGGGGTGGGGGCAAATTTAGAAATAGATTTCAAAAAAATTATTGCTTTTTCTACCCTAAGACAGTTAGGGTTGATTATGTTAATTTTATCAGTAGGAAAAGTGGAATTTGCTTTTTTTCATTTACTTATACATGCTTTATTTAAATCAATATTATTTTTATGTGCGGGGTTGGTAATTCATAATATAATAGGAATTCAAGATATTCGATATTTAGGGAGGTTTTTTTCTTTTAGCCCTGTGATTAGGGGGTGTATAGGATTAGCTAGATTATCTTTATTTGGTTTTCCATTTGTGGGTGGTTTTTATTCTAAGGATTTAATTCTTGAGTATATTTATATAAATTCAGATAATTTAATTATTGTTCTCATAATCATCATTAGAACTTCATTAACAATAATATATTGTATACGAATATTATATTATGTTATTTGGAAGGGGATTTTTTGTTATAGTTATTTTTCTAAAAATATTAGGTTAACTATGGTGATTCCCATTTATTTTTTAAGAATTATGGTTATTTTATCTGGGAGAATTTTTAGTTGGGTTATTTTTTTAGGGGACGATTTATTAGTACTTTCTGATATGAGAAAAATTTTTAATATTTTGTTATTGATTTTTACTTTTTATATATTTTATATTTCTTATTTAGTTAAAATAAGTGGTTATAGAATAAAAAATATTTTTTATTTTATAAGGAGAATGTGATTTCTTTCGTTTTTATCGAGGATAGTTTTTTTAAAAATTTTTGTGGGGTTAAGTAAAAATTCTGAAAATGATTGACATTGATTGGAGGAAATTGGCCCCGGGGGAGTAGTATTCTTCATGAAGAAAAATAGAATATCTATGATTTGGTTAATAAATAACTATTTAAGATCTTTAATGGTTTTATTTATTAGAATAATATTTTTTATGATTATTTTTTATTCTTATAGTTTAGTTAAAATATTACACTGAAAATGTAAAGAAAAAGGTTTTTTTTGAGAATATTTTTAGAAAAAAATCATTTTAACAACGAAAATGTTAGGTGTTAATTTACACTATAAAAATAAAGATTAAATGAAAATATCATTAATAATAGATTAGAAGTCTATAAAGTTAATCTTGTTTAATAGGAAATCTCAATTTATTCATTAACAGTGAATAGCCTCGGGGGTTTTGGCTTCTATTAAAAAAATAGACTTCGTCTAAGATCAGGTCGAAACTGATTGCAATAGTATCGCTTTATTTTTTAGAAAAGGAATATTTCAATTTCTAATTGCAAATTAGGTTTTATTTATTTAAATACTTTTCTTTTACTTTATTCACTCTAATATGCCTTTATTTCACTCATAAATTAATCCTCAGAAAATTAAGATATTAATTGTGATGATACTTAAAAAAAAGGTAATATTTTTTGATTGTGATATAATGGGGATAGGTAGGATTATTACAATTTCAATATCAAAAATTAAGAAAATGATAGAAATTAAAAAAAATTTTAATGAGAAAGGAATTCGTGATAGGGAAAAAGGGTCAAAACCACACTCAAAAGGGGATAATTTTTCTTTATCTATTGGGCTTTTAAGTGATATTAAAGAAGAGATGATTATGATAATAAGGGGGATTAAAATGATTGTAATAATTTTTATTGTTTAATTTTTAAAAAAAATCTCTTTAATTGGAAATTAAAAGTACTTTATATACTAATTAAACAGAAAATTCATCAATATATGAATGTAAATAAAAATAATCATACCACATCTACAAAATGTCAATATCAAGCAGCGGCTTCGAAACCAAAGTGGTGAGAAGATGAGATAAGATTTATATTGATTCGAATTAATGAAATAATTAAAAATGTGGTTCCGATAATTACATGAATACCGTGGAAACCTGTTGTTATGAAAAATGTTGACCCGAAGACTCTATCTCTTATAGAGAATTGAGATTGAGTATATTCTCAACCTTGAAGAAATGTGAAGGTAATTCCTAATATGATAGTGATTAAAAGAGAGTTAAAAGCTTCTTTATAATTATTGTTAATAATTCTGTGATGGGATCATGAAACTGAAATACCCGAAGAAATTAGGATTGTAGTATTAAGGAGGGGAATTTCAAAGGGGTTAAAGGGGATAATATTTTTAGGTGGTCAAGCTGACCCAATTTCAATATTAGGGGATAATCTTCTATGAAAAAAAGCTCAGAAGAATGATAAAAAGAAAAAAATTTCGGAAATAATAAAGAGAATTATTCCTATTTTTAATCCTCAAATTACAAATGAGGAATGATTTCCTTGTAAAGATGCTTCACGTGAGACATCGCGTCATCATTGAAAAAGAGTAAGAATTAAAATAATTATTGCTAATAGGGTTATGTAAGTAAAAGAAAAGTGTAATATAAAGATAGTTCTAATTGTAATTATAATTGAAGTTACGCATCTGGTGAAAGGTCAGGGTCTTTTTTCTACTATATGGAAGGGATGATATATCATTGGTTATTAGATTTCATTAGTATATAGAGAAGCTAGAGTAATAAAAACGTAACTTTGAATAATAGCAACAGCTGATTCTAAAATCATAAGAGCGAATATAATAGGAAAAATAATAGAGAATAGGGGTGGGGAGTTAAAAGGAATTGAAGAGAGAAGATGAATTAAAAGGTGACCTCTAATTATATTTGCTGATAATCGAACAGATAGAGTGATAGGTCGGATGAGATTTCTCACTGTTTCAATGATCACTATAAATGAGGTGAGAATTATAGGGGATCCTAGGGGGACTAAATGGGTTATTATTTTATTGAACGAGGTTATTCAACCTTTAATTATTAGAGTTAATCAAATGGGGAATGCTATTATTATAGATAGTGTGATGTGTCTTGTTGGTGTAAAGATATATGGGAATAACCCAAGACAATTAAATAATAAAATTGAAGAGAAAGTTGAGATGAAGATTAAAATGAACTTTTGATTTTTTAATGATAAGTTTCTTCTAATTTCTTTTAAGATTTTAGAAAAAATAATTTTTCAAAATATTTGGTATCGGGATGGAATAATTCAATATCATGATGGAATAATAAAAATTATAGGTAATATTGAGATTCAATTTAAACTAAAATTGTTTGAGGTAGATGGGTCAAAAGTAGAAAATAGATTAGTTATCATTTAAAGGGTGGATTATTTGGGGATGACAATGGTTGGGTGATTTTATCTAATTTTAATGGAATATAAAAAATATAGATAAATGAGATTAATATAACTAAAGAGAATAAGATTGTTAAAATAATTCAATTTATAGGAAAAAGTTGTGGTATTAAAAAACACTTTTAGGTAATTAAAGAATGACATTCTTTTGTTATTGAGAATTTAACTAGTTTTTTCATTGAAAGTGATAATCACTATGAAGTGGTTTAAGAGACCATTGCTTAAATATTTCAGCCATTCAATGAAAATGATTTTATTCATTTAATGAAATTATAAGGAGAGGTGATTTCTACTGAAATAGGTATAAAACTATGATTTGCACCACAGATTTCTGAGCACTGACCAAAGAAGATTCCTGGTCGGTTGGGGAATATAAAAGATTGATTTAAGCGTCCGGGAATTGCGTCTATTTTTACACCTAAAGAAGGAATAGTTCATGAGTGAATTACATCAGCGGATGAAATTAATAATTTAATGTGAGAGTTGAAAGGAATTACTATTCGATTGTCTACATCTAGGAGACGAAATGAATTAATATTTATTTCAGTTTGTGGGATTATAAATGAGTCAAATTCGATATTGAAATCTGATATTTCATATGATCAATATCATTGGTGACCAATAATTTTCACTGTAAGGGATGGTGAAAAGGATTCATCTAATATATAAAGAAGGCGTAAAGATGGGAAAGCAATAAAAATTAAAGTAATTGCAGGGATGATTGTCCAAATAGTTTCAATTTCTTGACCTTCCATTAGGAATCGAGACGAAAAAGAGTTTATTATAATATTGATGATTATATATAAAGTAATGATGGTAATTATTGTGATGATAAGTATAGAGTGATCATGAAAAAAAATTATTTGTTCTATAATTGGGGAGTTTCTATTGGAAAATATAATGTTTGATCATGTTATCATTAGTTATTTAATAAGAATGTTATTTTGATTAAAAGTATGTTCTGCGGGAGGAAAATTAAGTTGTCATTCATTTGAAGAGTTAGAGAAGTGAGATATAGTAATTAATCGTTTAGATTGAATAGCATCTCATATGATAATAATGAAAAAGATAACTCTTACAGATGAAATTATTCTACCAAAAGAGGAAATTATGTTTCATTTAGAAAAAAAATCAGGATAGTCTGAATATCGTCGTGGCATTCCTCTTAATCCTAAAAAATGTTGTGGGAAAAAGGTTATATTAACCCCAATGAATATTGAGTAAAATTGGATTTTTAATCATAGGGAGTTGAAGTTCATCCCAAAAAATATTGGAAATCAGTGAGTAATTGACCCTATAATAGCAAATACAGCCCCCATTGATAGGACATAATGGAAATGTGCTACGACATAGTAGGTGTCATGAAGAATAATATCAATTGATGAGTTAGCTAGAATAATACCTGTTAATCCCCCTAAAGTAAAAAGAAAAACAAATCCTAGTACTCATAATATAGATGAATTATAGTTAATATTAGAACCATGAAGAGTAGCTAATCATCTAAAAATTTTAATTCCAGTAGGGACTGCAATGATTATGGTAGCTGCTGTGAAATAAGCTCGTGTATCGATATCTATACCTACAGTGAATATGTGGTGTGCTCAGACAATAAACCCAAGAAAGCCGATGGCTAATATAGCATAAATTATTCCAAGTGTACCGAAGGGTTCTTTTTTTCCTGTATGAAAACAGATAATATGAGATACTATTCCAAATCCAGGGAGAATAAGAATATACACTTCTGGGTGTCCAAAAAATCAGAATAAATGTTGATAAAGAATTGGGTCTCCCCCACCTGATGGGTCAAAGAAAGATGTATTAAAGTTTCGATCAGTAAGAAGTATCGTGATTGCACCTGCTAGAACAGGTAGAGAGAGGAGAAGTAAGATTGCTGTGATAAATACTGATCAAACAAATAAAGGTATTCGCTCTAATGATATTCCTGGGGATCGTATATTGATAATTGTTGTAATGAAATTAATAGCACCTAAAATTGAAGAGATACCTGCTAAGTGTAAAGAGAAAATTGCCATGTCTACTGAGGCTCCTGAATGAGAAATATTTGCTGATAAAGGGGGGTAAACAGTTCATCCAGTACCCGCACCTGCCTCTACTAAGGAAGAGTTTAATAATAGGAAAATTGATGGGGGTAAAAGTCAAAATCTAAGGTTATTTATTCGGGGAAAGGCTATATCGGGTGCACTTAGTATTAATGGAACTAGTCAGTTCCCAAAACCCCCAATTATTACTGGTATAACTATAAAAAAAATTATAATGAATGCATGGGCCGTTACAATAACATTATAAATTTGATCATTACCAATTAAAGATCCTGGTTGTCCTAATTCAGTACGAATAAGGATTCTTATAGATATTCCCACCATAGTGGATCATCTCCCAAAAATTAAGTACATAGTTCCAATGTCTTTATGGTTAGTAGAAAAAAATCATCGCGGTAAAATGGCTGAAGTTTAAGCTATAAATTGTAAATTTATTAATGAATATGATTCTTTTACTATATAATCTTATATTTTATTTAAAAATATTAAATTGCAAATTTAAAGATGGTTTTCTAAGATTTAATCAATATTGATTTTTTCATACTTTGAAGGTATATAGTTTAATGTAACTTAAAATCTTTATATAGAAATAATAATAGGGGTTAAGATAGTGATTCTTATAAAATTAATAATAAATAATGATAGGGATTGATAATTTTGGGGTAAGGTAGGTGTTTTTTGTTGAATGTTAAAATTTAAGATTATAGGGAATATTGTGCGTATGTAAAAGAATAAATTTAATAATGAAGAAATAATAAGAATCAAAAGGATTAGAGGGAGTTTTTTTGAAATTATAATGATAGCTACTCATTTAGCCAAAAACCCTAAAAAAGGCGGTATACCACCTAAAGATAAAAAAAATGAGAATAGTAATATTTTATTGAAGAAAGATATTTTTATTGAATTAGAATTGATAATATGGAGAGAGTTATTATTTTTTAACCAAAAAATAATTATGATTAAAATTATTGTATAAATGGTAAAATAAATTATTCAAAAATTTTGGTTGATTATAATAAGAGTTATGATTCAAGACAGGTGGGAGATTGATGAAAATGCTAAGATTTTTTTATAAGATGTTTGTCTTAATCCCCCTAGAGAACCTACGATTCTGGATAAAATAATAAATGGAACTAGAGTGTTGTTATTAATAAGAGTAATAATGTGAAGAGGAATAATTTTTTGAAATGTTGATAAAATAAAGAAAGAGAAAAAATTTATTCCCTCAGAAATTTGGGGAAATCATGAGTGGAAAGGGGCGGCAGCTAGTTTAATTAGTATGGAGATGATTATAATAAAATTTAAATTTTGGGTTATAAATATGGGTGATATAATTGATGAAAGAAAAAATAAAGATGAAGCTAATGATTGAATAATATAGTAAAATACTATTCTATTAGATGAAAGGAAATTTTTTGAATTTATTATTGGAATAAAAATTATTATGTTTATTTCTAATGCTATTCATAGGGCAAATCAAAAAGAGGTAGATACAGCTATTATAATAGATATAGCTAAAATTCACTGAAAAATTATTGTTTGTAAAATTATTAATAAAGGAAAAATTTTCATTGTTGGGGTATGAACCCACTAGCTTAAGTTTTAGCTGACTTTAT